TTTATCTCTAAAGATAGGGTGTCCTAACCAGCCAACTGCTATTCCATCTCCGTTATCCATTGAACCTGCCCTGAATAATCCGCCTTTTGCCGGATTATTACCAATATAATCATAAAAAGCTAATTTTTCAGGAATTTTAGACCAGGCTTCTGATAAACTTTGATTTTCTGCTAACCCAGCACTAACTCTTCGATATATTTCTTGCTGAAAGTAACCCTGATCCCATTGATAACGAGTGGGACCAAATAATTCGATGGGAGTAGTTGCTGAACCATACCACATAGTTCCAGCAACAACAAAGGCTGCAAAAAAGACAGCCGCGATACTACTGGAAAGTACGGTTTCAATATTTCCCATACGCAATCCTTTGTATAGACGTTGTGGTGGTCGGACACTAAGATGGAATAGACCCGCTAATATGCCCAATGTACCTGCTGCAATATGATGAGAAGCTATTCCTCCCGGAACAAAAGGATCAAAACCTTCCACGCCCCATGAAGGATTTACAGGTTGTACTTTTCCCGTTAGTCCATAAGGATCGGACACCCATATTCCAGGCCCGTATAAGCCTGTTACATGAAATGCACCAAAACCAAAGCAAGCCACCCCGGAGAGAAATAAATGAATTCCAAAGATCTTGGGCAAATCCAACGATGGTTTTCCTGTACGATCATCAGTAAATATTGCTAGATCCCAATAGACCCAGTGCCAAATAGCTGCCAAAAAGCATAAGCCAGAAAACACAATATGTGCCCCGGCTACACCTTCGTAACTCCAAATACCTGGATTCGTGACAGTCCCTCCTGTAATACTCCACCCTCCCCACGAATTGGTTATTCCCAAACGTGTCATGAAGGGGATAACGAACATACCCTGTCTCCACATTGGATCAAGAACAGGGTCAGAAGGGTCAAAAACTGCTAATTCATACAGAGCCATCGAGCCCGCCCAACCAGCAACCAGAGCTGTATGCATTATATGAACGGCAATCAACCGACCGGGATCATTTAATACAACGGTATGAACACGATACCAAGGTAAACCCATGGAAAATACCCCTTTTATCAAAGAAAAATAGACACCAAGTAACTTTATTGCATTGGAAAAACCCTACTCTGCCTATTCTATGGACCTCCCTTGTTGAGTGGATTATTTCCTAACAAGGGTTAGGTTAATATTTATTCTATTGTGTTCGTAGGAACAACAAGAAGCAGATTTATTCTATACTCGATAAGTACCAATACGCAATGGGGGCTTGATACCATTTTCTATGAGTAAATGAGTACATCCGTATTTCTCATTAGTCATTAGAGGGGCCCATTCGTAAAAAAATTCCTTTATTTTATTCTTTTGTAATCTAGGGATAAAATAAATATGATAAAGCCAATATTCTAAAGAGAATAAAACAATATTTGTACGTTTCCACATCAAAGTGAAATCTAGTATTTAGTTCGTTTTTCTTGCAATTCATGCCTATTGGTGTTCCAAAAGTCCCTTTCCGAAGTCCTGGAGAGGAAGATGCTTCTTGGGTTGACGTATAGTGCGATTTGTCAGATATATTGGGTTCTATGGGATTTCCCCGTTCTCTCCCCCGATCGAGATATCCTCTGCTTCGCCCAAGAAAAAGAAATAGAATTATCCAAAAAATTGGAGCGTGAAGTGCAATTAGATCTATTATTTGGGGGATTCATAGTACTATTATCAATTAGAATAATTCATGGTTGGCTTTCTTGAAACTAAAAAAATGAAGTATTTCAGGCTCCGTTTAGAAAAAACCCAATCGGTAACATCTCTCTGATTACTACAGAGATCACATCTTTTGGAAAGTAATACCAAAAAGAAATGGTGATAGGAAGATTTGTTCTATATGTGCAAATCAAAATCGGGCGGATCTTTTCCCGGAGTAGAGCAGAAACCTAAAAAGATGAAAGAGACCCATTCAGGAACAAAAAAATCCCATCGTGATTTGAGAATTGAATCTCGATGAAACAATACATCAATGAGAAGTTAATTCGATAAGTTTATTGACTTTCTTTCTATTAAATTTCTTATTTATAAGATAAGTAAAAAAGGGATCAAAATTCGTTTTTATTAAAAAATCGAAGCAAAAGCCCTTTCGGTAGAAGTTTTTAAAAACCTCTTATGAACAAGAAAAAAGAATAGAAAAAAAGAAATAGGACAGGAATCTATACATTGATTTTTCATAATTTTTTTTGAACCGTATGCATCAAAAGGTGCATGTACGGTTCCTAAGGGATAGAATTTTACCCTAATCAACCGACTTTATCGAGAACGATTACTTTTTTTAGGTCAAGAAGTTGATAGCGAGATCTCGAATCAACTTATTGGTCTTATGGTATATCTCAGTATAGAGGATGATACCAAAGATCTGTATTTGTTTATAAACTCCCCTGGCGGATGGGTAATCCCCGGAGTAGCCATTTATGATACTATGCAATTTGTGCGACCAGAGGTGCATACAATATGCATGGGATTAGCCGCGTCAATGGGATCTTTTATACTGGTTGGAGGAGAAATTACCAAACGTCTAGCATTCCCTCACGCTTGGCGCCAATGAGGTTTTTTATTTTAGAAAAAAGAAAACTATGCCTTCGCCATATTAATATTAAGTAATAATAGCATGGCACTTAGAATTCGATATGCTAAAAGTTTCTATTTTTTTGCAATAGATTCGATTATGTATCGAGAGAGTAGTATGAGATAAAAGGGATTTCCGATTTTGTCTTATCTATCGGGAGTTCAATTCAGCGTCACAAACTTGTTTTTGTTTTCACACCGAAGGGCTCTTACCAATCCAATAGAAATTTTTTGTTAGAAAAAAAGAGCGCGAAAAAAAAAGAAAGATTTTTCTTTTTTGGTTGCATTAAAAAGAAACTTTGGGATTGCTAAATCAAAGAAAAAAATAAGAATCCATTAGTTTTATTTAAAAATAGAAAGCAACGGAGCCATCATAGTATTTTTTAATTACTCCGAAAAGAAGGGCGGCAATTTGATCATTTAACCATCTGGACTGATAGATCTATTATTATCTTTCTTGAATGGATAAAGGAGGGTCAATCTTATTGTAGAGCCGTATGCAATGCACAAAAGATGCTGCCCGTACGGTTATTCAATTCTATCTTTTTTCTAGTATTCTTTCTCTTCGTTTCACCATACCAGATAGAGAACCCTTCTAGCATCAGGGTAATGATCCATCAACCTGCTAGTTCTTTTTATGAGGCGCAAACGGGAGAATTTATCCTGGAAGCGGAAGAACTACTGAAACTACGCGAAACCCTCACAAGGGTTTATGTACAAAGGACGGGCAAACCATTATGGGTTATATCTGAAGACATGGAAAGAGACGTTTTTATGTCAGCAACAGAAGCTCAAGCTTATGGAATTGTTGATCTTGTAGCAGTTGAATGAAACAAATGGATTTTCTGCAAATCCGTGATTTGAGATTTTATCTCCTAGTTTACTATATCTATTAAATATCTTATCTATTAAATAGAAAAAATTACTAATTATCCGGTTAGGATCAATCTAAACCAGCCTATTATGTATGTTTAGGATTCACCATGCCAACTATTAAACAACTTATTAGAAATACAAGACAGCCAATTCGAAATGTCACCAAATCCCCTGCTCTTCGGGGATGTCCTCAACGAAGAGGAACATGTACTAGGGTGTATGTGCGACTCGTTTAAATCATTCTCTGGTCCAAAAAAAAGCAAGAAAACCACTTTCCAGTATGAATGAGCAGTACCAGTGAATAGGATAGAATAGAAGAAAGCACTCCATTCACTATCGAAAAAGAACCAAATCGATCCCTTTATTGTGTATTGTGTATGAAGTTTATGGTTTCCATTGGTGCAAATCCAATTACCTAAATTTAAGATGAGAAATAATTCTCCATTGATAACAAATGGTTATCCATTAAGCGGAGGAAATCTTTTTGAGATAAAAAAACAGAAAAATGAAGTTCCCACTCGGTCAAGAACGGACTACGAGGGTCAGCTACCTCGGCTAACTTTCAATAATTAAATACCGTTACTGTATAGGTGGGTCTGAGTGTGAAAGACCTATTACTGGATAATTAATGGGTAGAGCCGAAGAATGTGGTGTGAACTATACAAGTTACCAATAATATTAGTGAAGTAAAGGCTCCGGTGTATAGAGAAGACCTCACCGTTTAAGAAGTAACCATAGAAACGATGGAACCCACGATTTTTTTATCCATTTCATTTTCTTTTGCTAGTTTTTTTTATTGACTATGATTGTTGACACCTAGCAAAAGAAAATTTCGTATTTCGTTGGTATTTCGCAGTAAAAGACCTAAAAAAATCGTGGTCGGGAAGGTTATAGTAGCCAAAGCCATTGGAATTTTTATTTTATACATTGGAACAAGCCGCTTAGTTATTAATAGACCAGGATGAAGGAAAGGAATAACTGAAAGTAAAGAAATCAATTAGTTATTCGTCAAAGTTTTATTTATTCAATGACCAGAATTAAACGCGGATATATAGCTCGTAGACGTAGAACAAAAATTCGTTTATTTGCATCAAGCTTTCGAGGGGCTCATTCAAGACTTACTCGAACTATTACTCAACAGAAAATAAGAGCTTTGGTTTCGTCTCATCGGGATAGGGATAAGCAAAAGAGAAATTTTCGTCGTTTATGGATCACTCGGATAAACGCAGTAATTCGAGAAAAGGGAGTATCCTATAGTTATAGTAAATTTATACATGATCTATACAAGAGACAGTTGCTTCTTAATCGTAAAATACTGGCCCAAATAGCTATATCAAATAGGAATTGTCTTTATATGATTTCTAACGAAATCAGAAAAGAAGTAGATTTGAAAGAATACACCGGAATAATTTAAACAGAGTTCCCCGGAGAATGAACTCCGGGATGGTGGAGTCAAAATTACTATCCGACAATATGTTAAAGTGGTAAAAAAAAATGAAAACACTCACTAATTTTTTCCGATTCGTTTTTTTCTTACAACACGATAATAAAAAAATCTAAAATCTGGATTCTCAGATTTGTCAAATAAAACACCAGTCAGTGTTTGAGTTCGGATTGGAATTCTAATTCAAGGGAACAAAGACTACACCTATTTATTTCGGGTTCGAAGGCCGGTAATTCGAGAGGTCGACTCGGTTCTTTCAAATTGTTTCTCATTATTGAGAAAAGGTAACAAAGATAAAATACGAGCTTGTTTTATAGCAATAGTAATTAATCGTTGTTGTTTCAAGGTCAATCTATTTACTCGCCTAGATAATATTTTTCCTTGTTCACTAATAAATCGACTAATTAAACTCATGTTTCTATAATCAATTCGATCCCCCGATTGAATCGGGGGCAAACGCCTACGAAAAGATCGCTTGGATTTAAGAAAAGGTCGCTTGGATTTATCCATGGTTTATTTGTTTAGTTTATTTCTTATCCTGAAAATCCTATTTATTAATTGTTATTTTAACCGCAAATAGGATTTTTTTATTTACATATTTACATAGGTTCTATATAATGTAATTTTTTCCCTTTGCTTGAAAGAATAAGACAGACTTGGTTCAATTTATTTTATTTTTTTATTTCCCCATGAATCATATGTTTGTAACAATAGGGACAGAATTTTCTCAATTCTAATCGATTGGGCGTATTGTGCCGGTTCTTTTGAGTAATATATCTGGAGGTTCCAGTTGATACCTTCTTAACACCGTTTCGTATACAACCGGTACATTCCAAAATTACGGTTACTCGTGCATCTTTTTTCTTGGCCATGAACCTCCATTGGATTTTTCATTTACTCAACTCTTGTATTTTTTTATTCTAAAAAAAAGGAAACGTAAGAATCAAAAAAGAAAAGTCATCGTAAATAAGAAAATAAGAAGTAAGACAAAGATTTCGAAATTCGATTTGAACCCGAAAAACTTTAGTTAAAGATCTTGTATTCTTATCCTAGACCCACATTTTCGACTCTACTCCCATGCCTCTTCTTAGGTATTCTATTATAGATATTATTTCAAAATATTGATAATGGAAATTTTGATTAGACTATGAAAATAATCTTTTTTAACTAAAATATACTATATTAATTAACTTAACTATGACTATGTTGACTATTCTATATTAACTGTATATATATTCGGTATTCTAACTATATTAACTATAGTTAATAGTTTTAGTTAGTTATTTCTCTTTTTTTCTATTGAAAAAAAAGAATTTTCGAATATGGAAAATTTCCATTATACTGGAAATTTATTTAATTGAAATTTTACTAGTTTAATTCAAACTTGAACCCGAGTATGGCAGACGTTGAATCCACTTTTCTTCTTTCTCTTTTGTCCCTTATTCTAAAAATTAGAAAAAAAAAAAGAGAAAAAAGAGAAAAAAAGGGAGTAGGGGTGGGTCACAAATAGTTGATTGAATCTCTAATCTTCTTCACGCTTTCCAATGGAAAAAACTAGTAACTAGAATCAAAAAAAGGGGAATGTCAACGCATCTGGGAAAAAACGATTAATTTCTATCAATAGACCTGCTAAAGCCGCGAACCATAGCGTACTTAGTACAGGCGCCACGGAGAGATAGGTTTTTAGATCTCGCATTGAAAAACCTCCTTTTTCAATTTATTTGTATTTTATACATAAAGATAATGCCTATATTATCAGATATATATATGTAGTAAAGGTCCACTTAGAGTTGTACATGGAATCTGGAATTCCAATTGGGATTAATTGGAATTGAAATGTACACCGATCTATAATATTTTCCTTTTCTTCTTATTATATGTTAAAATATGTTAAATGAGACTAAAAAGAAAAGGATGAAATGACCAGAAAAATAGTATTCCTTGATGTAGGAATAAGGGGTGTGGAAAACAAGACAGGAAGTCTATACAATGACACTATAGAACAATTCAAGGGATGTGGCGCAGCTTGGTAGCGCGTTTGTTTTGGGTACAAAATGTCACGGGTTCAAATCCTGTCATCCCTACCTATTACTGCTCCCTTTACGCAGTAACGAGGAATTAATTAAGACCAGGGAAAATTGAACAGACCATTCATTTTTCTGAAACTATAGATGCATACAAAATGGATTAGGGTTAGAAAAAGAATCCTTTTTTTTTTTTTTTTTACAGTCTTTTCTATGTTCATAAGAAAGCGCTCTTAGTTCAGCTCGGTAGAACGTGGGTCTCCAAAACCCGATGTCGTAGGTTCAAATCCTACAGAGCGTGACTTTTTCTTCGTAGATCAAATTGGACGGAACTAGATTAAGTCACTTGGACAGCAATTCGAACTTGGCCTCCTGTGGATTTGGAATTAAAGAAAGGAGGAGGCCAATGAAAACAAAAAAAGAAATGGTAATTAATCAAAGGTCCAATTGATCACCACGCCTGTATTGTAAATATGCAGTTACGAATAATCCAGCCAAAGTAATAGGAATTAGACCTAACACGATTCCAAATAGCGAAACTTCAATCATTTCAATTTT